TTGCCCCCAATTTTTATGAAATACAAGATGCTTATTGAATGATAAGAAACTTATCTTCATTTCAAGAATTTCAAACTAAACAAAAACAAATAGATAGAAATATTCTAAGTATAAGGAATATTTGTACACTCTATTCTAGATCAAACAATCGGAGTAATTTACTTTTTATTCGGATTATGCTCGGTTAAAAAAGAAAAAAGTAGAATTAGAAATTCATTGAAATTTGAGAGTTGGTAAGATACTTTTTTTGTTGAGCCGAGCTAATAGAATGAACTACAAAATTTTTGTACCATGAACTTTGTACCGCGAACATCGAACATCACTTAGACGGTCTGTAGAAAGTCACGTAATGTAGAAGGGAAATGCAGAAATATAAAAATGGAAATGAGAGGAGGTCGGAGTCTATGTGTACTGTATCTGATCTATTCGCACCCTTTACCTTCACTCCCCTCCCTAGACTTTTTCTTCGTCTTGTAACTAATTTAACCAATTAAACTTTTTCGAATCCATATGAAGAAGTAATATTCTTTTTCGATGAGAGGAGACGCAGTATAAACAACAAATAAAAAACGAAAAAAAACCGAAATTTATTTCCCTTTTCCATCTTTTTTATAGACTCTTTACCCATCTATTTTCTAGGCGGGGTATCTCTCTAGACACCTAGAGATATAAGTTACGTATGTGTACGATCTATCCGATTAATAAATATCGGATTCATATTAATTTAAATTAATTTGTAAAATAGATATTCATCCAAACGAATCGTGTGCCAGGAACCAGATTTGAACTGGTGACACGAGGATTTTCAGTCCTCTGCTCTACCAACTGAGCTATCCCGACCACTCCCTACGCATTATCTACTCATTTTAGTAGAAAACTGAGGTCTATGTCAATTAAAAAGATGAAAGGGTATTACAAAGTATTATTTAGGCCCCGGAATTTCCTGGATCTTGAAAAGAAGACTTTGTATGTAAGTCTTAGTACGAGTAATGATATATATTGGGAATCATTCAAATGAGTGAAGTACTCCTTGCTCAAAGCTGGTCATGTATCATTTACATCACAAGACTTGTGAGAAGAGAAAAACTCGAATACCTTTGTGCTCTGTGGAGGAAGAGACCCAATTTTTTTTTATGTTAAAAAAATTGGATAAGATAATTAGTTAGAGAATTAAATGAGCTTTTTTGGGGATAGAGGGACTTGAACCCTCACGATTTTAAAAGTCGACGGATTTTCCTCTTACTATAAATTTCATTGTTGTCGGGAGTGACACGTAGAATGGGACTCTATCTTCATTCTCATCCGATGGATCGGTAGATCTATCAGACTGTGGAGTAAATGCTTTAATTTAAGAAACGAATATTCGATTCTTTCTTCAACGCGGAATCGATTCATAATACTTCTTCCATTTGTTCATATTCATAAAATAAAGATTCGGGTCGTCATCAATTTTTATTTTATCTTAGATATATTATAAATAAATTCTATTTTATATATTAAGATATTAAGTACGTATGCCTATAGGTTTCTTCTTCATCCTTTTTGGAGTTTAGATGTAAGAATTCGTATAACATAGCACAATGCATGACAGACAACTCCATTTGTTAGAACAGCTTCCATTGAGTCTCTGCACCTATCCTTTTTTATTCTTCCTTTTTGGAAAGCAGGAGTTGGCTCAGGATTGCCCGTGTTTTAAATTCCAGGGTTTCTCTGAATTTGAAAGTTCTCACTTAGTAGGTTTCCATACTAAGGCTCAAACCAATTAAGTCCGTAGCGTCTACCGATTTCGCCATACCCCCCTTTTATGTATGCTTAAGATCTCAATGTGATGTACTTTCCTCTTTTTTCTCCTTTCATTTAGGCCGGAACCGTTGAAGTCTCTATATAAATTCATATACGGAAAGACATTTCATCCTATTTTCTTTCATTTCTAGTGATAGCTCATATTTGAGATGGGCCAATCAGAACTAATTATATCGTTTTTTTATCTTCAATTCAAGATAGTCGGATATATATCACTATATATATGAACCTTTCTTTTCATTTTCCCCTGAAAGTTGGAATACTCAAAGGGTCGATTCTTTTTTTCTTAGTTTCCAAATCTATCATTTTTTCTTTCGATTTATAAAAAAAGTAAATTCTATTTATAATTTATATTATTCTATTTAATTTTAATTTATTATATAGATATAGAATCCAATTATAGAGAATATAGGATAGGCCTATTCCATTTGTCTATTCTTTTCTTAGAGTAGACCCTTATACTATATAATCTTTATACTATATAATTGTCTATTCTTTTCTTAGAGTAGACCCTTATACTATATAATCTTTATACTATATAATCTTTATACTATACTATATAATATAACTAAACGATAGAAAAGATAAATAAAAATTCCTTAACTTAAGATAAGATTATTTATTACAATATATCGAAACTTAATTAAGAATAAGATATTGCATTTTTTTTTTATAAATGTATATTAAAAAGATTCTAAAAACGCATAAAATTTCGACTAGAATTCGAATGGATCGAATTCCAAATTTTTATTTTTGATAATTGATAAAAAAAGATAAATGTATTATTCTTATTCTAATTGCTCGAATTAGAATGGAATAAATCTAAAATTATAGATCGGTATAGTAATCTTTATCTTATTTAGATTATTTAATATTTATTACAATATAGTCAATTTATATTATCTATTTTTTATTAACTATATATAGTTAATAGCTAAAATCTAGCTTATGGAATTATTATGCATGTAAAGTTTATCTTATGTCTTATGTGAGCCCGCTTAGCTCAGAGGTTAGAGCATCGCATTTGTAATGCGATGGTCATCGGTTCGACTCCGATAGCCGGCTTTTCTCTATTTGTTCTATTTTTTATATGATTGAGGATGTTTCTTTGAAATTACAGACTACAGACACCTTTCCTTTTTCAAAAGGTCGAGGATTTCTTATGCCATGAATAAATATATACAAGAATTCAATTTTCAATTAATGTGTATATAGATACTAAATTATATATACTAAATACAATACAATTTAAATATACTAAATACAATACAATTTAAATAAATATACTAAATACAATACAATTTAAATAATCAATAAAATAATTAGAAAAATTGAAATACTCACCGAAAACATTCAAATTGAATTCAAATTAATAAATGAAATTTCAAATAAAATAAAAATTCATTTTAATTTGAATACAAAAATACAAAAACAAGGAGGAACTTCGGATACGTATATCTTTCATCTCACTATTCCGTCTAGTGCCAGTATTCGTTCTAGTCTAATCTAATTAATATTAATATAATAGACTGCTTCAAGGGAGTTCGCTTCAGTTATCATTTAGTTCAGTTTTAATTTCTTTAATAAAAAAAATGAAATATCACCAAATAAGGAGTCTTTATGTCGCGTTACCGAGGGCCTCGTTTTAAAAAAATACGACGTCTGGGGATTTTACCAGGATTAACTAATAAAAAGCCTAGAGATCTTAGAAACCCATCACGTTCCGGGAAAAGATCTCAATATCGTATTCGTCTAGAAGAAAAACAAAAATTACGTTTTCATTATGGTATTACAGAACGACAATTACTTAAATACTTCTGTATCGCTAGAAAAGCCAAAGGGTCAACGGGTCAAGTTTTACTCCAATTACTTGAAATGCGTTTGGACAACATCCTTTTTCGATTGGGTATGGCTCCGACTATTCCTGGAGCCCGCCAATTAGTTAATCATAGACATATTTTAGTTAATGATCGTATAGTCGATATACCAAGTTATCGTTGCAAACCCACCGATATTATTATGGCGAGGGATAAGCAAAAATCCAAAGTTCTCGTTCAAAATTATCTCGATTCATCCCACAGCGAGGAATTGCCAAAACATTTGACTCTTCACCCCTTCCCATATAAAGGAGTAGTCAATCAAATAATAGACAATAAGTGGGTCGGTTTGAAAATAAATGAATTGCTAGTTGTAGAATATTATTCCCGCCAGACTTAAGGGTACCTGAAAGGAAAGGTTTCGGAAAAATGAGCCCCCGCTTCTCCAAACTAAATTTATTTAAGATTAAGGTCAGGGTTTTGATCTGGATTTTTTCCCTTCCTGGATCATAGATCGATAGAGATATTTTGATTTATTGTCGACCTTATTCCATATTATTATTATTCCCTAATTTTACATATCGCAATTAAATTAGAAATAGAAAATCGATATATACCTAGAATATATATTATACCTAGAATATATATATAAAGAATAAAGATAGTAAAAAAGGATCTACTTCTTGGTTAATTTTGTACGGCCAGCTATGTGGGTGAGTTGGGGAAAGGTACGGAAAGAGAGGGATTCGAACCCTCGGTAAACAAAAGTCTACATAGCAGTTCCAATGCTACGCCTTGAACCACTCGGCCACCTTTCCTACACAACAATTATGACCCAGGAACCGAACGAATAGCGAATTATTCACCTTTTTTTTTGCGTTGGCTAGGTAAGGTACAAGCAATTCGAACTAAAAAAATATCCCATTTTTTTATAAAGATCTTTACTTCAATGATTCCATTTAACCGACGATTCCATAAAAATTATAAAATTCATTTATTTTAAAGTTTTCACCCCCAAAATCGATTATTTCATGGATCTCTTACAAATTCATGACTCATCCTGGGACTATTTGATTGTTATAGTATCTATTCATTATGCACATAACACAAACAAAATAGACGGTTATTCTATTTCCATCATAGAATAATTATTTGGTTCGTTTTCCCTCCTTCTTTGCATCATAATCCAATCATCATCAACAGGATTAATTCGAATCGTATTTCAATATTTATTATGGATTCCTGCAAAAAGTAACAATTTTCGTCTTTGAATATGAGTAGTAGTAGAGGGTTCGTATCTTTCCATTTTATTTGATATAAATGTTGAAATTGAATTTCTTTTTTTTTTTTTATGAATATTTTTTATGCTATTTCGTATTGTACAATTCCTTTCGTTGTAGGAGAATTTTCCCGTAGGGGGAATGAAAAAAAAATTTAGAATGGATTGGTACCTATGCCTAGATCGCGGATAAATGGAAATTTTATTGATAAGACCTTTTCAGTTGTGGCCAATATTTTATTACGAATAATTCCAACAACTTCAGGCGAAAAGGAGGCATTTACCTATTACAGAGATGGTGTGATTTGATTCTTTTTTTACCCCACTTATGATAAAGACCCAAAATTCGGGATAGAAAGAAAAAATATTATTATTTTGATAGATTATTGAAAAAAATCTACGCTTGTTGAAGGTGAAGTTTATAAATAGAACAATTCCTTCTGTCGTGTATCCCCGATTAATGCAGCCTCATATGCTTCCATTATCCATTTTAGTATTGAGCGAAAGGTTACACCTATATCGGTTCTGTATTACAGGTCAATCCTACTCTACTAGTCCTAATAGGCAGCATAGGGGAAAAGCACTACACCTAGAAATCAACAAGACGAAAGCTTTGTTAAAAAAAAAACTTACTCCCCTTCCTTAGCTGCGTTGGGACTTAAAAGAATGGTTGGGACAACAAAACTCCATCTCGTTTGTCCCGTGGATCCCCATATAACCATCAAAGACTGTTGAAGTGACTAATTCCTGGAAATTAGGGGGCGTTGAGGACAAAGAAATTGTTGGAGTTACCGTTTCTATCTAGTACCAACGCGTTTGATGTTAACAAAAGCTCCCGCGCAGGAAGGTTGGCTAGAAATTTCGTGCAAAAACACTAGCCCCGCTCAATTCATAATAAGACTAATCGATACACGGAATCAAAAACAACTGACATATTCTCATTATGCATATAAGGGAGGAGCCGTATGAGATGAAAATCTCACGTACGGTTCTGGAACGGAGATTCTTTTAATCGAATGACGACCGTAACGGATGTCGGCGCAATCCGAAGGAAATTATGCAGAAGCTTTACAGAATTATTATGAAGCTATGCGACTAGAAATTGATCCCTACGATCGAAGTTATATACTCTATAACATAGGCCTTATTCACACAAGTAATGGGGAGCATACGAAAGCTTTAGAATATTATTTTAGGGCACTCGAACGAAACCCATTCTTACCACAAGCGTTTAATAATATGGCCGTGATCTGTCATTACGTGCGACTATCTCCACTATAGAAAGATAAAAGGAAAGAAAGGCCAAAAAATCTTCTAGTAAAAACAAAAAAGAAAAAAAAAAGGCTCTCTACATATGCATCGTCAAAAACAACGATTTTTATGAGCTGTAGCAAGGAACGAAACTTCATATTAGTTGAAAAGATGAAGAAATAAGATATGCCTAGATACTTTATTCTATGGATAAAAAATCGAATTGATAGAGAAGAAGCACCGTAAAGGTCAATTAACGAGGTTTGGGCCAATACATTAAGAACTGCTTACGTATGCCATACATAATATAAGATAGATAAAAGTTAGTAATCTGCTTATGTAATAGAGGCGATCCACTAAGGTATTGAGCAGCGGTGTAGGATCAGATCCCAAAGATAGTAAGGCTTTCTTTCTTATGCAGGAAAGAAAGCCTTTTTCAAGGATTCTATATAAATTTGGATATGAAACCGAGATAGTTACCTTGCAGAAAATTTTAACGAAAAGAGGAAATGCCTGTCCTTTAGTCGTCTGAAGGTGGGATAAAAGATAAAACAAAAACGAATTTGAAATAAAAATTAAAGTTTGAAACTCATACGATTAACCTCTTTTGGTTAACCCGAAACCGAAAAGCGAGATAGATCTATGAGAAATCTCATCCCGTTCGATAGGTAAAACGGATACCAAAAGCATTGACAGTTGAGCCGTATGAGTTAGGAAACTCTCAAGTACGGTTCTAAGGGAAGGAAACCTCTATTCCGACCGGGGAGAGCAGGCCATTCGACAGGGAGATTCGGAAATTGCGGAGGCTTGGTTCGATCAAGCCGCTGAGTATTGGAAACAGGCTATAGCGCTTACTCCTGGTAATTATATTGAAGCACACAATTGGTTGAAGATCACGAGGCGTTTCGAATACGAATAAAAAAAAAGAAAGAATTTAATAATATATTCATATTGTTTTTATTTATATATCAATAAAAAGAAATAAAAAATACCTTCAAATAACTGAGGATACTGCGATGTTTCATTAGTAATCACTAATCACTGCTCGCGTGATTTGGAATCTAATAATACGAATTACTAGAATCTCTGGAAAACATGAAAGAGTTCCGTCTAAGATCTTACAATTTAGAATTTAGATCGGAATAAAAAACCGTTTTTTACATCAATCCAAAGTCCATAAAGGTTTTATAATAAAAAAGGTCCGTTGAGCGCCTCGCGGCTATGTCATAATAGATCCGAACACTTGCCTTAGATCGACTTCCCGATCATACTTGTTCTAGTGAATAACTAAAGAAACTAGAGAGATGGGAAATAGAAGATAAAGAAAAAAAATTATAAATATCTCTCCGA